ATTATATATTGAACAGAAGCAAAAGCCTCAGTAACAGTTGGACGATAGTAAAAAGTCATAGCAAACCCAGTAGCTACTTGTACTAAAAAACAAGTAAGCGTAATTCCTCCTAGACAATAAAATATGTTCACATGAGGAGGAACATATTTACTGGTTATATCATCTGCAATCGCCTGAATCTCGAGACGTTCTTCGAACCAATCATAGACTTTATTGAGATAGGTAAACCGCGTGAATTCCCCCTCTAAGAACTGTATATGAGAATTTCATCTCGTACAGCTCAAGCAGACACCCAAATACTGATTGAAAGGGATATATAATAGAATAGAAAGTTTGAAACTTATTAATCCCGGATTTTCTCTTTTCGGAAGATAGGAGGGAATAAAAATCCGAAAGTTCTTCTTTGTGGTGATAATGCCAAAATATCAAGTCGGCTCATTCGTCTTTATGTTGATTGTTACTACAGGCCTCTTGAATATTCTCTTTCCCTATTTTTTTTATTGTGTGTAATGTGGCTTTTACTATTTTTTTTATCATTAATAGGAATTTCTCTTGTTAAGACCCTATAGAATCGATTGAAACCCCAGATTCATACTAGAACCACGATGATTCAATAAAACCCCAAAGCTAAGCCCAAAGATTCCTTGAGTAAGAACCACTGGATCATCGCTTATTCAATCAATAGGATAGGTATAATGACTAAAAATACAAAAAAAAATTGTCTGTTGATTAAACAAAATAGGCATAAACAGGAGTTTGAAAGAAGAAAAATCTTTCGATTTATAACTTCTAAATTCTGTCTTTGAAAAGAAAATTTTTTTGAATCCGATCGAGAGGTCTGAATATTAAATATGAATCATAGTTCAAATATTTCTTGATTGATATATTTTATATATTCCGTGTTCCAGATACCAGTATGAATATCCGACGAGGTAGAACCATCTCCATCATGATAAGATGACAGACTCATTTTCTGTATTATCAATAGGATCAATTATAACAAGTCACACACTCATATTCCGGAAGTACAGACAGAAAAAAATTCCGCGATTGAACTACAAAAAGGGGGGTTAGAAATAGAATTCGGGACCCGAAAATTCATTTTGTATTCTATTGAAAGACTAGAACTTCCTGTTCCTGGTTCTTTTGAATTTCATTTTCTTGTGGATTTAATTCATTGAAATTCCATCCAGTAAAACAGAAGAATTGTAAATTTCCAAAATAATACATAGGAATATTGCAAATAAAGCCATTGCAACTCCCATCAAAGGAGTAGTTCCCCATCCGGGAGCTACTTTACCATATTCCGAATTCAATGGTTTCAATAAAGCCCCCACGGTAGTAGGTTTTGGACGAGATCTAGAACTACCCTCAACGGTTTGTGTAGCCATAAATCTGATTGTATTCATTGAGATCTATTGACTTTGTATGCCATTCCGATTATAATAATATAAACGATTGATTGATCCGTATGTGATCTTGAAATTTTCTAATAATGGAAATAGCAACCCTAGTCGCCATCTTTATATCTGGTTTACTTGTAAGCTTTACCGGGTACGCTTTATATACCGCTTTTGGGCAACCCTCTCAACAACTAAGAGATCCCTTCGAGGAACACGGAGACTAGTTGAAGTAATGAGCCTTCCAATATCAGAAGGCTCATTACTTCAATTGAGATAATGAAAAATCATTTCACCTTTTTAGTGGGAACTTTAGGAGGTTCCCGAAAAAAGATAGCGAAAAAAATTATCCCGAGAGTCGAGACTAATAGAAATGTATAAACCAATGCTTCCATAGATTCGATTGTGGTTTACAATTATAGCTTCCATACCTGCTTACTTGGGATTATTTTCCCGATAATGATAAAAAGAGTAAAAAAAAGGAGGGGCGGTGATTCAAATTAAGATTTTTCTAGTATCCTATAAAAAAATAGAGGCAAAAAAAAGAAAGCAATGTTGTATTAGACTCCCTGTCTTCTTGTAGTTGGATCTCCAAGTTTTTGGAATGCTCCAAATTCTACTTGAGCATCCAAGTCTGGGTCAATACCAGCAAAAACATCTCTGAACAGGGTTCTAGCCCCATGCCAAATGTGTCCGAAGAAGAAGAGTAGGGCAAAGGAAGCATGTCCAAAAGTAAACCAACCCCTTGGACTACTACGAAAAACGCCATCAGATTTCAACGTAGCACGATCTAATTCGAAAATTTCACCCAATTGAGCACGTCTAGCATATTTTTTCACAGTAGGTGGATCGCTATAACTGACTCCGTTGAGTTCGCCGCCATAAAACTCAACAGTTACGCCTACTTGTTCAACGCTATACTTAGATTCCGCTCTTCTAAAAGGAACGTCAGCTCTAACAATTCCGTCCCCATCTATTAAAACGACTGGAAATGTTTCAAAAAAGGTAGGCATACGACGTACAAAGAGTTCACGCCCTTCTTTATCTCTAAAAATAGGGTGTCCTAACCACCCAACAGCTATTCCATCGCCGTTGTCCATTGAGCCCGCTCTAAATAATCCTCCTTTTGCCGGATTATTGCCAATGTAATCATAAAAAGCCAATTTCTCAGGAATTTTCGACCAAGCTTCTGATAAACTTTGATTTTCGGCTAGCCCAGCACTTACTCTTCGATATATTTCTTGCTGAAAGTATCCCTGATCCCATTGATAACGAGTGGGACCAAATAATTCAATCGGAGTAGTTGCTGAACCATACCACATCGTTCCAGCAACAACAAAAGCTGCAAAAAAGACGGCGGCGATACTACTAGAAAGAACGGTTTCAATATTGCCCATACGTAATCCTTTGTATAGACGTTGAGGCGGACGGACACTAAGGTGGAATAGACCTGCCAATATGCCCAATGTCCCCGCTGCAATATGATGAGAGGCTATTCCTCCTGGAAAAAAGGGATCAAAGCCTTCTACGCCCCATGCTGGACTTACAGATTGTACTTTTCCTGTTAGTCCATAAGGATCGGACACCCATATTCCGGGACCATACAAGCCTGTTACATGAAATGCGCCAAAACCAAAACAAGCCACCCCGGAAAGAAATAAATGAATTCCAAAAATTTTAGGCAAATCCAAAGAAGGTTTTCCTGTACGTTCATCACAAAAAATTTCTAGATCCCAATACACCCAATGCCAAATGGCTGCCAAAAAGCACAAGCCAGAAAACACAATATGCGCTCCGGCCACACCTTCGTAACTCCAAATACCCGGATCCGTTATAGTCCCCCCCGTAATACTCCAACCGCCCCATGAATTGGTTATTCCTAAACGAGTCATAAAAGGTATAACAAACATACCCTGTCTCCACATTGGATCAAGAACGGGGTCAGAGGGATCAAAAACTGCTAATTCATATAGAGCCATCGAACCGGCCCAACCGGCAACCAGAGCTGTATGCATTATATGGACAGAAATTAACCGGCCGGGATCATTCAATACGACGGTATGAACACGATACCAAGGCAAACCCATGGAATTACCCCTTTATCAAAGATAAATGACACTATGTAACTTTATTGCATTGGAAAAGACTATGACTGTGCAATGGACCCCTTTTGTTCAATGGATTATCTCGGAACAAGGGTTAATGTTTGTTCTAGTTTGTTGAAACAATTATGTTATGTTTGCAGGAACAAAGAGAAACAAATCTATTCTATACCCGATAAGTAGCAATACGCAATGGGGAGTTGATACCATCTTCGATCAGTGAATGCTTTCATACTTGTTCATTATTGGAAGGCTATATTCGTAAGAATTTTATTTTTTTTATTCTGTCTTCTTTATTGAAGTTAAATTTTTCTAATCTAGACAGAAAATAGGAGAAAGGTTTCTATTATGAAGACAATAATCCTATTACTACGTTTCAACGACAAAAAATTGACATTCTCACAAACAGAACTTAACTACTTAAATAAAAATAAAAAAAATAATTAAATAAAATAAATAATAAATTAAGTTAAGACTTAACTACTTAAATAATACTTCACTAATACTTCAAATTTTTTTAATTATAGGAGGTAAAGCTTATGCCTATCGGTGTACCAAAGGTGTTGGTTTCGCTGCCTGATGAAGAAGAAGAAGAGGAACCAACCTGGGTTGAACTATACAGCGAATTTTCTCATCGAGGAGTACTTTTTTTGTGCAGAGAACTCGAAGAAGAATCCGCAAATCAGATTACGGGTCTTATAATATATCTCAGTATGGAGGATAATACACGGGAGTTATATTTGTTTATAAATTCTATTGGCGGATCGTTAATGTACGGAATGGCTATGCATAGTGTTATACGATATGTCCCACCGGATGTAAATACAATATGCTTGGGAATAGCTGCTTCAGTAGCTTCTTATATCTTGGTCGCGGGAACAAAGGAAAAACGTTTCGCATTCCCTCACTCTAGGATAATGATTCATCAACCCTCTGGCACCGTTACGGAAGGCAATGTAACACATCTTGTCAACGAATCGACAGAACTGTTGAATTTGAGAATAACCCTCACAAGGGTTTATGCAGAACTAACGGGCAAACCCTTCTCGGTTCTATGGGCAGATATGGAAAGAGATTTTTATATGTCAGCAGAAGAAGCCAAAGATTATGGAATTATTGATTCTATAGGGCTACCTCCTGGCTGGTAAGAAGGGGAAGAAAAAAAAATAAAAACCTTTGAGATTTTATCTTCTTTCTTATATGCTATGTAATTTGTCCCACCCGCTCTAGAGATAATAACTACAACTCGGTTTACTATTCTAGTTCTAATTAATTTTCTATTAATTAGAACTAGAATATCCCTTCTTAGCTCGACAAAAGGTTCAGCTCAATACAATAATAGAACTGTAGCGGGTATAGTTTAGTGGTAAAAGTGCGATTCGTTTTTAATAGTTAAGGGGTCCGATCCCCCGGTTTGATTACTATTCCGATCAAAAACTTTATTTCTTAAAAGGAATAAATCCTTTACCTCTCGATGACAAATTTGAGGAAAATTAAA